AAGTTATTTGACATTTTTAGGCTATATCCGCGATTCCTCTCGATTTTTAATCCAATACACAAATCTATTGGTTCCGTTAAGGTAGCTATATGCTGTGTATTATCAACTATTTCCACAGAGGGCGGTAAAATTATGTCTCGAGCAGTTATATATCCGGTACCTTTGACACAAATAAGCGCGTTGCGCGTTCCGTATAGATTACTTCTTAATACAATCTCGTTCAAATTCATTAAAATCTCATGTACTGATTCTTGAATACCTACTATGTTAGAATAGTCATGGTTAGAATAGTCATGTGGTATGTTCTCAGATTTTGCACGTGTAATACATGTTCCTTCTATTTCGCCAAGTAAAGCTCTTCGCATCGCAATGCCTATTGTGTCGGCTTGACCTTTCATAAGTGGAGATAGAATAAAGCGTCCATAATAAAGACGCTTACTGTCTCTTCTTGATTCAACACACTTCCACTGTAGTGTCCGAGTAGATACTTTGACTTTCTCTCGAACCATAGTAATTTTATTTGATCAGATCATTGAATCATTTATTTCTCTTGAAACCCTTTCAGCTTTTATTTAGTTCTATACACGTCTTTTTTTAGGGGGTCTACAACCATTATGTGGCATAGGGGTTACATCTCGTACGAAACTTAAAAGTATACCGCTTCTACGAATAGCTCGTAATGCTGCATCTCTTCCCAGTCCAGGGCCTTTTATCCTTACCTCAGCTCGTTGCATACCTTGATCCACTACTGCTCGAATAGCATTTCCTGCTGCGGTTTGAGCAGCAAAAGGTGTTCCTCTTCTTGTACCCCTGAATCCACAAGTACCCGCGGAGGACCAAGCAACAACCCGACCCCGTACATCTGTAACGGTCACAATGGTATTGTTGAAACTTGCTTGAACATGAATAACTCCCTTTGGTATTCTACGTGTATTTTTACGTGAACCACTACGTGTATTTTTACGTGAACCAATTCTTAATATAGGTTTTGCCATTTTTTTTTTCATTTCACAAGAAATAAATGGATATATCCATTTCATGTCAAAACGGACTTTTTTTTTTTTGCCAGCTCCTTGGAAGTGCCTTTTCCTTTACTTTATTCCCTTTAGTAAGATTATCCTTGTCTTTGTTTATGCCTCGGGTTGGAACAAATTACTATAATTCGTCCCCTCCTACGGATTAGTCGACACTTTTCACAAATTTTACGAACGGAAGCCCTTATTTTCATAGTTGTTTTTCCTTAATTCTGTGAATATACTTATTGTTTGTTGGTTGTTGGACGAAAAAAGGTTTCTTGATATTTTTTAATCTTTAATTGTATTTTATTGAAAGGAATGTTGAAATTGAAAAAACCACTTACTCTTTTGAATCCTTGTTATGGAGTCTATAAAGCAGCTGTCCCCTGATTAACTTATACCTAAGAACTTGCTAAAATTTTTATTTTTAGCAGGGGTGGTTGGTATTACACAACCCCCCTTTTTTTCACAAATAGTAAGTTCCGGATATCCAATTTTTATATTAGAAGGATTACCATATATAACACAAAATTTCTCCGCCGATTCTTTTTAGTCGAGCTTCTCGATCTGTCATTATACCTTGAGAAGTCGAAAGGATTACAATTCCTATTCCGCCTAAAATTCGTGGAATTCGTTGAGAGTTAGAATAGATTCGTAGACCCGGTCGGCTTATTCTCTTTAAATTTAAAATAGTTTTATAGGATTCTTTCTTATTTCGTCTATGTTTTAGGGTTAAAATCAAAAAATATTGATTGTTTTCGCGATGTTTCCTTACGTTTTCGATAAAACCCTCCCGTAAAAGTATTTTAACAATGCTTTCGGTGATGTTAGTCGACCCTATCCGAACTGTTCCTTTTCTATTCATGTCAGCATTTCGTATAGAGGTTATTATATCAGCAATAGTGTCTTTCCCCATTATTAAGTTAAAATTCCTTATTGTTCTTTAATTTTGATATAATCAACATGTTCTTTTTCTTTTATTTATATATAGATCATAGACGAATTATATATTAATATATTAATTAAATTATTAATTTTTTATTATTATATTATTTTTTTATTATTATATTATTTAAGGGTATATGCGTGATACACAATCGATTAATTAATTTTATTTCAATATCATTTTTTTAATCCTATACTAACTATTGATATTTAGTTCTTATAAGACCTCCGGAGCTAATGAAACTATTTTAGTAAAGTTTAATTGTCTCAATTCCCGTGGGATCGCCCCAAAAACTCGAGTTCCTTTTGGATTCCCTTCTTGATCAATGACAACTGCGGCATTGTCATCATATCGTATTATCGTCCCATTGTTACGTTTGAGTTCTTTACAAGTACGTACAATTACAGCTCTGATCACTTCTGATCTTTCTAGAGGAGTATTCGGTATTGCTTCCTTGATTACAGCAACAATAACGTCACCAATATGAGCATATCGGCGATTACTAGCTCCTATTATTCGAATACACATCAATTCTCGAGCCCCGCTGTTGTCTGCTACATTCAAATAGGTTTGTGGTTGAATCATATCATTTTTTTGTATCTCTTCTTTTAATACAAAGGACGAAGTAAAAAAATATTGTTTGTCAAAAAAATAAAACCAAAAATCTTTTTATCCTTAAATGTTATTTAGCTTTTTCATTCTATATTCCTAATTCAGAAATAATGAATTGGGTTTTTATAGGCATTTTTGATGCCGCTATTGAAATAGCTTTTCTGGCTATATTTTCAGGTACACCACCCATTTCATAAAGGATTTTACCTGGTTTAACTACAGCCACCCAATACTCTGGGGATCCTTTCCCAGAACCCATACGCGTTTCCGCGGGTCTTACTGTAACTGGTTTGTCTGGAAATATACGTACCCAAATTTTTCCCCCACGTCGTACATTTCGTGACATTGCTCGGCGCCCTGCTTCTATTTGTCTAGATGTGATCCAAGCGGGTTCAAGTGTTTGAAGAGCATATTTTCCAAAACAAATACGATTCCCACGAGAAGATATTCCTTTTAGTCTTCCTCGATGTTGTTTACGAAATCTTGTTCTTTTTGGGTTATAGTTGATGGTTTTTTCTAAATTAGAAATTCCATCTCTACTACAGAACTGAACGTGAGAGTTTCTTCTCATCCAGCTCCTCGCGAATAAAAGTACTAAAAAAGCTTGTATTAAGATATAGATGTAGTTAATGATTAATCCTATTAATCATGGTCTTTTTTTTTTTTTTATCTGATCTCTTATAAATTTGTGTATGTCTTTTTCAAAATGGAATCCAAGATGAATTCTATTTATATTAAAAAAAATATCATTATCTCGAATGTCGTTTTTGTTAGAATATTATAAATTCTAATTCTAACAAAATTCTTATTTTCTTTTATCTTTTTAATTTTTTTTTTTCATATTTTATTACTTTTTTATTTGAAAAAAAAATATATATATATATTCGCCGGCGAATATTTACTCTTTCAATATCTATTTAAGTTTGATGTTTATCCCACGAGGTCTCAGAATCAAAATCAGAATAGATAATAAAGTTTATGGTTTATTCCGCCATCCTGTCCAATGAATTACTAAGATTTTTTTTTTAATTTAATCCTCTATATTCATGGGTTCCGTCGTTCCCATCGCTTCTTTATTAATCATTAGGCCCGAATTCTACAATGGAGCTCTTACCTGAAATTTTTAATTTCATTTCTTAATTTATTTTTGAGTCAATTTTCTCAGTTTTTATTGGCTCAAGGCTCTTAATTTTTTGTTTTCAGAACGAACAGATTTTATTATTATTATGAATGAATCTGTATTCATGCTTTATTACATTGTTTTTATTACAGTGACCTCATAGACTTTTCAAATTGGAATCATAGATCATTAATATTCATATTTTTTCTATCTTTCTTTCATCCTTCCATTTATCCGCATACTTTTCGATTACCTTTCATAACTTATAATAATATCTCGTTATTCTTTTTTTTTTTGTAAAAAAAATTCAGTTGCTACAATTATATGATCAGTCTATCATATCTTGACTTATTTTTTTGGATCCAGATAATGCGAAGCAATGAGTTGCTTAGGTTATTTATTAATGCTATAGTTATTAGTTGCTCTTATAGGTAAGTTCTTTTTTATTTTTTTATCTTAATCTAATCGAATCCTAAACTAACGAGTCACACACTAAGCATAGCAATTATATCAAAGGAGTTTTTATGTAAATTTTTATTCAACCTTATAGAATTATATAATTGCTGATTTTTTCTTAAACAAAAAAGAAGACTGTAATTTTTTTATTGCTGTCTGTATAGTGTTATACTATATAGTTTTAATTTTTTATCCTTGGATAAAATGTAAAGATAAATAAAGTTTGTTATTCTTCGTCTACGAATATCCAAATTTTTATTCCTAAGACCCCATAAATAGTTCGAACTGTATAGGAACAATAATCAATTTTAGCTTCAATTGTTTGTAAAGGAACTCTGCCTTCTCTGATCCATTCAACACGTGCAATTTCTTTTCCGTCGATACGTCCTGCAATTTGTACTTGAATTCCTTTTGTATTCGCCTGTTCAGTTAATTCAATAGCTTTTTTCATTGCTTTTCGAAAAGAAACGCGATTTTTTAATTGGCCAGCTATAAATTCTGCAAGAATATTAGGATGCCCATACGGATTGGGAATTCTGGTAATAGCAATGTTGAGTTTTCTGTTGACACAATTAAGTTCTTTTTGAACATTCATCTGTAATTCTTCGACTCTTCGGGGTTTATCTTCAATTAATAATTTAGGAAATCCCATATAAATTATGATCTGAATGAGATCGATTCGTTTTTTAATTTCGATACGTGCAATTCCCTCCATACCAGAAGATATTCTTATATTTTTTTGGACATAATTTTTAATACAGTCTCGTATTTTTTTATCTTCTTCTAAACCTTCAGAATACTTTTTTGGTTGTGCAAACCAAAGAGAATGATGACTTTGGGTTGTACCAAG